TTAATTTCACTCCTATTTTTTTCTTATTTGCACATCTTTTGTTCATAAAAAAAAAGATGTGCACGAATTCCGGAAATTGCTTATTCAATTCAATGATGCATTCCATTAATTTAATTTACAATTTCATTGAATTGTAAAATGGATCTTATTATGATTTATAGTAATTCTAGATTCATTTTATTCTATATTAATTCAATTATCTTATTTTAGAAAATAATATAGAGTACTTTATATAATAATAATTTATATATTATAAAATAGAATTCAAATATTCGAATTTGAAATGAATCAATTCAAAAATATTTGTCTATTATGAATTTCGAAATATAGTAATCAAAAAATAATAAATCTATAAAATTACGATATCATTTTAATAAAAAAAATAGAAGATAAAATATATAAGATAAGCGGGTAGCGGGAATCGAACCCGCATCGTTAGCTTGGAAGGCTAGGGGTTATAGTCGACGTTGATTCATCATTTTGAACGTCTCTAATTCAAAACCGAACGTGAAACTTTGATTTCATTCGGCTCCTTTATGGAAGATGGAAAAAAAAGATGTAAACGAAAAAAAAACAAATTCTACCCATAACATCTATGTCAGCCTTTCTGTCTGAATGCATTCAAAAGGACCTGCTTTATAGATGATCCCTATAGAAGAAAAGAGGATTCTAACAATCTTTTCTAGTTACTTCGTTCCCTATTTCTATTTGAAATAATCCTTAGGAAAAGTCTTTTTTGTTTCCAACGAGCTAAAACAATATAATCTGTCGATGTCTCTAGTAAACCAAAGACATTGTTTAATAGCTATTTTGTTTTGCTTCAATCTCCCTTATATAAATCTCAAATTGAAGATTTAGTTACGATTAGAAATAGACCGTTCTTTCTACCTTTATCCATGGATTCCTTACTCGTTCAATTGGAAGTATGGATCCAATTCAAAAAAAAATTATGTTTCGTAATTTCATGATCCAATTTTTTCAATTTATAACGGACTCTTGGATACAAATCACGAGAATTTCTATTTTTCCTCGAATTTTTCATCGATAGGAAAAGGATTAAATCCTTTTAAGAAATAAAGTTTTTGATCGAAATATAAATCAAACGAAAGACCCTTTAACTATTAAAGGGTTAATAGAACGAATCACCCTTTTACCACTAAACTATACCCGCTACAATGCTATTATTGCATATAAATCGACCTTTTGTCGAACACAAAAATAGGTCATAGTAATAAGTAATAAAAAAATAGGATCAGAAAAAAAATCATGAAAATGAGAGCGTTGACATATTTTTATCAGGAAGACTAATGAGATTAGTAAACGAGGACTCATTTAACTAATTAAATGATAAGTTTTTTTTATTCCAGTAAAAAAAAGTAAATAAAAAAAGAAAGAATAATAAGAAATGGCACTTTGATTCTATATCATTTGATTCTGTATCATAGGAATCGAAATAATCCTTCTTATGATATGATTGTTGTTTCGATTTTTGTTATTTTATTTCAAAATAATTTTTAGTTTTCAAATAAAATAAATCATTTTTTCTACGATTCATTGGAACAAAAAAAAAAGCCCGGCTAGGTACTGACCAGGCCAGGCCGTGGAAATAAAAAGGGACTTTTTGGACGAAATAAACAAGGTACTTTTATTGATTTTATTTATTATTTAATATATATTTTCATTTTCTTTTTTATTTTCTTAATTTATTCAAAATTTTTTTTATTAACATTTAATAGATTGGTATTTATATATTCAAATATTGGATTGTAGATATCTCTTTTGAGCCCTTACTTTATTTAAAATCTAAATGGAATTGGAATTTCTGATAAAAGTTTTTAGATATATATTATCTATATATAGCTTTATATAGCTATCTATATAATAAATAATAAAGATATAATAAAATAATAAAGAGAGATAAAGAAGGGCTTTTTTCAAGCCTTACTTAATGTATCATAGTAATTATTCTTTTTCATTTTTCAATTGGGGGAGAGATGGCTGAGTGGATTAAAGCGTCGGATTGCTAATCCGTTGTACGCGTTTTTCGTACCGAGGGTTCGAATCCCTCTCTTTCCGTTTCTGTCGATGACTTGGTATTTTTTTTTTATATATAGTTAAAGAAAGATGTGGAATAGATAAAAATTTGAAAATCAAGCAAGGAAAACAAAAATCTGATTTTTTATTCTTCACGTCCAGGATTACGTCCCGGGTCATTAGATAGGAATCCGAAAATGAAGAGAGAAACAAAGAATATCACTACTGTATAAACAAATAGTTTTAGAGTAAGCATTACACAATCTCCAATAGCATTTTTTTTTTTTTCAAAAAAAAAAAGAGAATAGATTCTCTATTTTTATACTGCATACCCTATTTTTTGACACCAAGAAATGAAGTGATTTCTAGAAAAAAAAAAAAAATTTCAGAAAATCAGAGTTGAGTTGTTTATTAATGAAAATTTTCTTTTATACCAACAATTATATATTGTGGGGGACTCTAATAGGGTCGTTCAATGGAAAAAAAAAGTTATAACAAGAAAATGAGAGTGATCTAGATTTAGCACAGCTATACAAGAATTTCAATATTTAACTTAACGGTTCAGACTGTATGTAAGACTTATCTGATCTTATATTAGAAATTGTTAGAATTTTTTTTTCGAGTAAATCATGAATTTTTCTAGGACAGTATGAAAAATCTCATCGAAAACTTACAGCAGCTTGCCACACAAAAGCTAATAAAAAAAAGAACACAGGTATTACTGGCATAATATCTACTATTGGATTCAAAAAAGCGTAGGCCTCGGGTAATTTGGCTAAGAAAAAGCTACTTGAATAAAGGACAGAATTAAGACAGATACAGATTAAACTTAAAATATTAAGCATAACAAACATTTTGTTCTTGAAGATAATTTTTTTTTTGAGTTGATTGAGTTATTAATATCTTATTATTGATATAAGGGATAAGGTAAAAATTAATAACATAAGGTAGGTCAAAAAACCTTTCTTTTCTTTGATTTGAACTCAGCCAATCAAAAATCCTTCCATTCTCAAATCAAAATAGATATAGAAGAAATCCTACTTTCATACAATATCTTAATTGAATTATATCTAATGATCAATAAATTCAGTTTCATTCGATATCTACACGTATCAAAATCCTAGCAACAATCTAATTGATTCTATCAATATTTGGACTGGAATTGACGAACAACCAATAACAATATTAGTGTTTATTAGTCTTGAATAGAAATGGGGCGTGGCCAAGTGGTAAGGCAACGGGTTTTGGTCCCGCTATTCGGAGGTTCGAATCCTTCCGTCCCAGAGTATGCGTATTATATATATCATAGTATTATGATATTATATATCATAATATTCCATAATATTATATATGATATAATCATATCAAAATTATCATATCAAAAAAAGATTGCCTTTTTTGAACAACCTTCTGTTTAAGAGTCTAATATTAGATAGAATGTGATTCTTCTTTCTTATCATTATTTTTCTTATTTTTGATTCGTCTCTAAATCATATTTTTTTCACAAATTGAATCGAGTTTAAATACCATAAGACGTAGATGGAATTGAATCCATTTTTTATCTAGGTAAAAGATGGGAACATAGATAAAAAAAAAAAGACTTTTTTAATGAAAAAAAAAGTAGGACGGGCTTTTCATCGTATGTCCATATCTTTCATATTCATATTTGAAATTCGTTATTCATAAAAAAACCTTACGTCTCATATATTTTCCATAATGTGAAAGCCTCTCTTATTCTCTATCCCTTAAATGGTGTGTGCAACTTGATTATTTTATTTCTGTGGATTTATGTGGAATTATAAATACGAAGGGCTTGCGTTTTTGGTACTAATTGAATTGAATCAATGGGATTAAGTCTCTTAAGACCGGTTTAGGCTAAAATAATTTAGAGTAAAAAAAAAATTGGATTTGTTTTTGATCTATCTATTTGTTTTAAATCATTGATGGGTTAATTCGAATAGGTTTTTTTTATGATAATAAAAGATAATAAAATGTCCCTTCCCTTATTGGAAAACTTTAGTCAAATAATAATATCGAGGTAGAAAACTTTCAATCAATTATTTTGAATGATTTCCTATGAATCCTTGGTACTTGAAGAAGTGTTAAACTGGCGAATCCATCCTATCAAGAAACTTGAAAATGCGGATTCAAAAAGAACGTATTTCTTATTTATTCGTAATTTTTTCTAAATTTATAGAAATAAAAAAAAAAAAAAGAATAATATATATATTCCATTTCATATTAAATAAATATTGCATTCATACAAAAAATTGTATTCATCCAATATACTAAAAGAAAATCCAATATCTAAAAGAAAATGTGGGTTTAAAAAAAAAATGGAATTCTTGCTGATACTTTTTAAGAAACTACCCATTCATAACAGTATAGATAACTATGTACCAACTAAACCAATGACTATTCATGATTCCATAATTGAATCAATTACATACCAGTTCCAAGAAACTAGAGGTTATGGTAAAACTTCGTTTAAAACGATGTGGTAGAAAGCAACGTGCGACTTGAAGGACATGATCAACTGTGGATTCTTATCTTACATCCACCATTTTCTTTTATATATAGGAATGAAGATGCTCTTGGCTCGACATCGTTTGTTCTGTTCCACTATAACCCTCATTTCATTTTGGGGAAGTTTTAATGTAAATATTACATGATGGAGCTCGAGTAGAAAGTATTAATTCATTTATCAGGGGCGGAGATCTAGGGTTAGTGTCAATCAATAAGTTGAAACAACTTCGTAAGTATATTTTCGATATAGAAATCGAAAGGATCCAATTCAAGCAAGTTTCAAATTCAAACATCAAATTTGTTGGAATTAGGAAAACTCTTTTGATCAAAAGTGTATCACGCGAGAATCAATCATTCATATGGTTCTTTGATAAAAAGAAATCACAAAAAATGGTATGTTGCTGCCATTTTGAAAGGATTAAAGATCACCGAAGTAATGTCTAAACCCAATGATTCAAAGCAAAGATAAAGGATCCCGGAACAAGGAAATACCTTTTTTAATTGTTTTAATAACTAAACTTGTTAATTGTCTCAATAACTAAACTAGATCAGAATGAAGAATAGAATAGATTCTAAAGGAGACAGGCAAAAAGGGGGTTATAGACGGCTCAATAAATGAAATGCTTAAAGGTTTTCCTTTGAGTGAGAGTTACCCAACTTGAGTTATGAGGATACAAATAAGAATTTTTTTTTTTTAATTTATTTTTTGGAAAAGAATAAAAAATAAAATGAAATCATAGTCGAATTGATTTGATAATCTATGGATCTATTTTACATTAATTAGAATTCTATACATATACATAACTTCAAATTTTCTCGAGCCGTACGAGGAGAAAACTTCTTATACGGTTCTGGGGGGGGTATTGTTAATCTACATCTATCCCAATGAGCCGTTTATCGAATCGTTGCAATTGATGTTCGATCCCGAAGAGAGGGAAGAGATCTTCGTAAAGTGGGTTTTTATGATCCGATAAAGAATCAAACCTATTTAAATGTTCCTGCAATTCTATATTTTCTTGAAAAAGGTGCTCAACCTACAGGAACTGTTCATGATATTTCAAAGAGGGCTGCGGTTTTTACGGACTTTGACCTGAATCAATAACCGAAAAATTCAATTAATGAAATAAAAAAAAAAAGAGGGTGTGGATGACTTGTCTATAGCTTTGGATAACCTTTTCTCTATTATTTCCCCCCTCTCTTGTTCTACTACACTTATTTATTAAAGATCAATCAAGTGAATAAATGAAATAATTGGTTTTATACTAGAAATAGAAAATTTGGACATTACCATCAATGGGTTGGTTTTTGTTGGAAATCTATGAACAAATAAAAAAACACAAGGGATTACGCTTGTTTATTCTACTTATATTTATTTATTGATTGAATAAACCCGAGATTTTTTTCTACTTTACTTCTTCCTTACCTTAATTTATTCTTTCGCCTACACTTTTTTTTCTATTTATGTTCATTATCTCTATCGTGCCAATCCAACACAACTCCGTAGTTTTTTCTTTTTTTATTTATTTTCTCTTTTTTTCATTTTAATTATTATATATTTTATATATATTATATATATATATTTTCCTATTTCTATTTATTTCAATTAATAGAAATATATAATTTATAGATGAAATATTCATAAATAGATATTTCAATTGACTAATTAAATTGAATAATGAAATATAAATAAAAAAAGAAAGATATTCAATTGAAATTGTTATTTCTATTTTTTTTTTTTTTTATTCTTTTGTGTTCTCCATTGTATTCGTTTTTCACTATTCACATTCATATTGACAACAGTGGATCAAACAAATATAATCCGATTGTAGATAAATAGATCTAGTTATCTCCGCTTCATAGACTTGGTTTTTTTTTATTTTACTTCATTCAATTCACATGATGGGCTCATTGGATTTTCTGTGATACAAGAAGTTACTTTTGTGTGATATAAAAATTTTGATTCAAAAAAAAAATAGATAATCTAAGAAGGGATAACATAAGATAAGATACAAGAGACGGTATATCCATTTTTTTTTTTTTTTTTTTTATTTGATTCCATTTGATATTTTATTTGATTACGTCGTGCAATTCCATTTCGTTTTTGATTCTGATTGTATCTACACATACTAATTCTTTTTTTTATTCGGGTTGCTAACTCAATGGTAGAGTACTCGGCTTTTAAGTGCGGCTAGCATCTTTTACACATTTGTATGAAGTAACAGATTCGTCCATACTATCGGTAGAGTTTGTAAGACCACGACTGATCCTGAAAGGAATGAATGGAAAAAACAGCATGTCGTATCAATGGGGAATTCGGGGAATATTTTTACCTGATGGGTTCAAAAGCTTGTTTGAATTCTTGATGTGGAACAAAATAAATTTCAAGTCGGGTCGAATGAATAAATGGATAGAGCTCTAAGGCTCCAATTCTAGAGAAATAAAAAGCAACGAGCTTATGTTCTTAATTTGAATGATTACCCGATCTAATTATACGTTAAAAAGATATTAGTGCTTGATGCGGGAAGGACTTTTCTCATGAGCGGATTATCGATTTTTTTATGAGTCCTAACTATTAGTTATTCTACATTAGGGGTAGAGATGAATGTGTAGAAGAAGCAGTATATTGATAAAGATCTTTTTTTTTCCAAAA